AGAAATGTACAGAATTATTCTGTTAGTATTCAGTTAGAAGCTGAAATTTACATTTCATTTATTATTTATAATGTTATAATTTAACTGCCTACAATTCCTTTCGTACTAAGTAGGAAATACAATATGAAGATAGAAACTGACCTGACTTGCGTCGGTCTGAACTCAAATCATGTAAGATTTTATTAGTCGAACAGACTAACCTTTAATATTTCTTCTTATTAAGGAAACCTTAATTCAACATCGAGGTCACAAACACAAGTTAAGATGTGATCTCCTAACTTTTTAGTGTGCTGTTATCCCTAAGGTAACTTTTCTTATAGTCTAAATAAAGATCATTCTCTTCTTTAATAAAGTTTATTTAAAGTAAAGTTGTTATATTTACTTACTTCCCCAGCAAAATTTAATTCTTATTTTAATAATAATACTTAAATAAAGATCTATAGGGTCTTCTCGTCTATCATACACTTTTAAGAGTTTGCACTTAAATCTTAATTTCATTAATTATTATTGAGACAGTTTTTGTCTCGTGCAGCCTTTCATTCCATCACCCAATTAAAGTACAATTTATTATGCTACCTTAGCACAGTCAATATACTGCAGCCATTTAAAAATTCAGTGGGCAGGCCATACTTACAATTATTTCATTAAGCTATGTTTTTGTTAAACAGTCGAACAATAACTATTTGCCGAGTTCCTTAATAAAATTTAGTATACATTAAAAACTACTCATTTTATTATTATAATATAATTACAAAATTAATATTATTTCTTTTATTTTTAACTTAAATTTTTATAAATTCAATTCATGTTTAATTGTAGAAATTAAACTTTGTTTTATTTTATAAGTTAGAAAAGAGCTTACCCCCTTTTCCCTATCTTTACAAAAAGATATTTTGTAAAGTAAGATTGAACCTTAAAATAAAAGAACCAGATATCTTGGAAAACGGTTAACTTTTAACTTCTATTATTATTTTTTTAATTGTTTTGCAACACAAACTATCAAATAACATTAGATCCTTCCAATTCGGGAAATCCTTATCTTTAAATTATTCAATAAACCATGATGCAAAAGGTACATTAATACATTTTTATAGATTATTTTCCCTTTTCAGCTCCAATTTAAACTTTCGTCACAATTTCTTTTTTTAACTTATAAGTAAATTAATAATTTTCTAGACTAAAAACTATCTTTACACTTTTATAAATGAAAATAATAGAATAATAACAAGGTGTAACCCCATATTCTATCTTATCACGATAGTCCATTTTATCTGGCATGTTATTTAAATGAATTAAATAACTATTTCAACTGAACCTACTAGGTGGAAACTAATTGTACTATGTTTATACTAAATAGCTTTTCTTAATATTTATATTAAAATTCTTACTTTGAAAGAGTAAAGTTTTAGCTTAAACTATATTAAGTTTATCAATACATATAAATTAAGAAGTATGAAATATATATTCTAAAAATAATTAATATATAAAATATTAATGATTTACTGTTAACATAAGATATAAACGGACGTAATCTAATTTTATTATATATTACCCCTAAAATAAATACTTTAATATATATATAAACTGAACAAATTCTAATTGTTGTTGAAACAACTGCAACAATTAAGTAACCTTGATCAATCATTATTTTTACTAAGAAAATTTTAGGAAGGAATATAATAAAAGGAGGTAAAGAAGTAATTGTAATAAATGTTATAAATAAAGGGACCTTTATAAATTGTCTAAAAGTAAAATTCTTTAAAGATGTTAAATTTACTTTATTAAAGATTTGAGTAACAATAGATAATATAAGAGTATACATTAAGAAATATATTACAAAAGTTCATTTTGCTAGTATTAATGAGATAATTATTCACCTAGTGTGATCAATTGAAGAGAAAGCTATAATTTTTCGTATAGATGATCTATACACTCCTCCTAACCTAATCATTATACCGATTACTCTTAATCAAATTAATTCTTCATAAGGTTTAATATAAGTTAATATAATAAACGGTACACCTTTTATAACAGTAAACAAATATTTGATAAACCTTCAATCTGTGTCTTCAACTACTTTTAGGACTCAAGAAAAAAAGGGAAATCTCCCAAGTTTGAAAAGAAGACATGAGATAATTAATAAATCTACAAATAAGTGAAAATTTATAAGAAAAATTCTAATAATTAAAATAAATGAGACACAAGATTGAATAATGAAATAAAACAAAATTTTTTTCCGGTAAGTTAATGAATTAAAAGCTATTGAAGGGATAAAAATAAAATTCAGTAACTCTATCCATACCCATAATCTTCATAAATTAAATCTATTAGCAGCTAAGGCTAATACTGTAAAATAAATTAGATAAATTTTACTTACAATTAAATTAAAAGTAAAAGTAAATTATAATTTTTCCTCTAAAAAGGACAGTATAAACTTAATTTACTTATTATATGCAAATTAAGGTAAACGATGGTGTAATATAGCACGTAAAGCTTTGAACTTTAAGGCAATAAAGTTTTATTTCGTTTAATTAATAAATTTAGCAATTAATCTTACCAAAATTCTAAAATAAGACTAACCCTAAAAATTAAACGTCGTTTACCTTAAATGACTGATAAAAAGTGTTAACCTTTTAAGTTAAATCATGGTGAAAACCTTTAAGGAAAAAGTAGGGGTACAATTCACAAAAATCTCATATCATAATCTTAATATAATAATTAAGTCGGTTAATATATAAAATAAGCTCTCGGAATAAATGTGAATTTTTTCATTTTTGTAACGTAGGAGAGAAATTGAATTTTGTCTAATATAGAAGATAATTTTAAGTAAAAAAGTTTTAATTTTGAAAATTTTAAAATACAATGTTCCAATTTCTATGATTTTTAATTTAAATTCATAATACCATGATTATATCCTTATCAGTAGATATAAACCATAGGTGCTATAAACTTAAATTAAAAATCATAGAAATTGAACATAACCTCTTCAACCTTACGTACCTGTTCTAGTTCCTCGTCAGAATCAGTTACCATGATTGAAGAGGTGTCAACAATAAATGCTAAAGAATTGTAATTTATTTCAGGTATAATTTGTTCAAGATCAATAATCCCTTCGTCTACTACTTCAATGAATAGTGAGTTAGGGTCTCCTCCAGTGCAAATAAAGCAAATTACAAAAATTACAAAAATTATTGTAAATAAAAATATTACTCCTAATTGGAAAAAAATCAATTTCTTATCTTTGTTAGGTTCTATTTTATTAAGTTTGTTAAGAATTATAAAATACGTAGAAGTAAAGAAAAAAACTGTAAAAATTAATAAAAGTCAAATTAAAATCTCTATATTCATAAATGGGTGTTTCAGTGAAATGTGCGTTTGCTTTTTCCAGTAACAATTGGAAATTAAGATAATTTACATTTCTTCAAATTATTTTACTCCAATTCTAATAATTTATAGAATTTAATTATAAAATTATCTCTTCCCTTTATTAAATAATGAAGATTAATAAAAAAGGTAAAATAATATAATATAAGTAAAGTTTCATAGTTTAATAAAAACAGAAGAACTGCAAACTCTTTTATACTTAGTAGGTTGAAACTTAGTTAATAAATTAAAAGTAGTTTACAGTTTACAACTTTGTTAGTATGTTTAGCGAAATTATATAAAATTAATAACATAATTTTACATGTGCTTAGGAGTAGAACTTTCTTAGTGGCTTCAACACTACGCTTTATATTTTAAGCTACCAGTAAGCTACTTTAAAATTTTTTACGTAAACTTCCAGATTTAGAATAAGTTAAGCGGATATATATTACTACTAAAGCAACTAAAAATAAGAGAATAATTGTTACTTCCTGAACTAATAAACCACAGGGTTTATCTATATGATTTACATCTATAAAACAATATTCTATAATATCAAAATGTTGAATAATAGAAAAAATTAGGATAAGAAATATCGGGTAGATTGAATATTTATAATTAACTAATGGCTTCTCAGGTTCTGTTCTTACAATGTAAAAAAAAATTACAAAAAGTCCTGAAAATATTATAATTATTAACAACATTAGTCTTCAAGTATTAAATGTAATAAAGTAAATAATTAAACATGAAGATGAAAAACTTAAAATTAAAATAATAAACACCCTTACTACATGTTCAACTAAAGAAAATATTACGGAAAACAAGAATAAAAGACTAAATAAGAAAGAAACTATGATTTTAAGTTACACTTTCAAGGTTAACCTTGTGTTTATATTTAACTTAACTTATTTAGAAAATTATTAGTCTAATATTGAAAATTATTAAGACAGCAGGATATATGTGAATAAATAAAATTAACATTTCTTTCACTGAAAAAGATTTAAACAATTGGGTTACCCTATTAGATGTACCATGATTAAGTATATAAAATAAATATATAGAATATAAAGCAGAAAGAAGTAAATATATTATAATATATAAAGTTGCATAAGGATATCTTCCTAACAAAGAGATTCTTAAGATAATTTCTCTAAACCTTCTTAATGAAGGAGGAAATCCTATATTCAGCAATGTAAAGATAAACCATCATAAGTTTATTACAGGTTGAACAATAGATAATGATTTGTGAATATAAAGAGACCGAGTATGAAACCGTTTATATGATACATCTCCTAAAAAGAACATTCCTGACGAAATTAACCCGTGAGAAACTATTAGTAACAACCCACCTGAAACTCTACATGTTGTTATTATCATCAACCCGATAATTATAAAGTTTATATGATTTACTGAAGAATAAGCAATAATTACTTTAAGATCAGTAGATATTAAACATAATAAACAAATTGCAACTATTCCAACAAGAGAAAGTGAACAAAAGAATTGAATTACAAGTTTAGAATTTAAAACAGGAAGTATACGAATTAAACCGTAGCCTCCTATTTTTAGTAGTAATCCAGCTAAAATTATTCTTCCACAAACTGGAGCTTCCACATGAGCCTTAGGAAGTCAAAAATGTAAAAAAAATATAGGAATCTTTACTAAAAATATAAGTAAAATAATTAAAGTAAAAGTTTTAGAAAATTGGTAAGAATAACTGTTTATTGTAATTAATGGGATTGATGGGTATCCATAAGTGAAATTAATAAATATTAAAAAAGAAAAAAACGGTAATGAAAAGATTAATGTGTATATTATAAGGTATATTCCTGCTTTAATTCGTTCAGGTTGAGCCCCTCAACCAATAATTATATATAAAGTAGGAATTAACCTTAATTCAAAAAAAACAAAAAATATAATTAATTTAGTAACTATAAACAAAAGGATTAACACATTTATTAATAGAATAATTATGAATTTTAATATTTTTTGTTTTTCTGGAAAAGAAAGAATAGATTGAATTATCAAAGATGAAATTCAAATAGACATAATTGCTAAAATAGAAGAAATTTTATCAACAAAAAGATTACAACTCAAAAAATATGGAACTATTTCCCAACTAATATATATATACTTTAAACTTAATAAACATATTAATAATATTATTTCAGTAATTAATATTCTTCTAAACTTAAATATGGGGGTCAAAGATAATCTTATAAAAATTATTCTTATTTTAAATTTTTATATATCTATTAATTGACCCATCACCACGAACTATAATTAATCTTACATATAAGCTTAACATAAGGATTCTTTCACAAGCTATTAATAGAAGGTAAATTAATAAAGGGACTCTATTAACGATTAAAACAAAATTTAAAGTTAATATTGATAAAATCCCTAAAATAGCTAAAGTCTCTATAATTATAAATACATTTATTAACTTCTGTGAATAAAATACACCAATAATTAAAAGAATTAAAGAAGAGAAAATTACTTCTATTATAATAAGCTATTTCCGCAAGTTACCTAAGGTTTTTATCTTTCAAGTGCAAATTGAATGTTTTATATAAACTATAACCCCATGAAAATTAAAAAGATAGGCTATAAAAGCTTATAGGCTCATAACCTGTAGATAAAGTTATTTTAACTTTTCTTTTTATAAGTTTCATTCTAATGAATTATCATATCATTCAATTAATAACCCAATGTACACTACAAAAACTATAAATGATAATCTATAATAATCATTTGACCATCAATTATAATTTATAAAAGGTAAAAATATAATAATTTCTAAATCAAAAATTAAAAACACAATAGTAATTTGGAAAAATTGATTAGAAAAAGGAGTACGAGTGTTAAACATAGGCTCAAAGCCACACTCAAAAACTGTATCATACCTTCTATTAAATTTTGTTGATTCAACAAAAAACGATCTTAAAGAGAATAAGATAATTGGAATAAGAATTAAAATAAAAATAAGTGTTAATATCCTTGAAATAATTGTAATATTAATTAAAGCCAAAGAGAGGCGTATCGCTGTTAACGATATAATTAAACTTTTATAGTTTTAATTAAAATTCCACAAATATTTCCTCAATCGTTTTTTCTTTTGTATGTAATATTTGCGATTATACTTTTATCAGTAATAATTAATTTATATGTTGACTTTAAAAAAGTTGATTTTAAAGGAACATTAAAAGAAGAAATTAATATAAATAATAAAATAAATATTAAATGATAAATAGATTGTTATCTGTATTTGACCCTTCTTCTTTTTTAATGCTTAATTGAATAACTTGAGTAGTACTTTTGTTTCCTATCCGATCTTATTGAATAATTTCTCCTTTAAAAAGATTAAATAATAGGTTTAAAGAGTTAATATATATATTATTTGATAAGTCTGAAAATTCATTAATCTTTATTAGGTTATTTTGAATTATTTTAGTAATAAATATTTTAGGACTTTATCCTTATGTGTTTTCTATAACTAGACATTTTATTTTCAACCTTTCATTAAGATTACCTTTATGATTAGCTTGTATAATAATAGGACTTTGAAAAAATTTAGACCATATTATAGCCCATTTAACCCCTGAAGGTTGTCCACCTATTTTAATTCCTTTTATAGTATTAGTAGAAATAATTAGATCATTAATCCGACCTTTTACTTTAGCTCTACGTTTAATATCTAACATACTAGCTGGACATTTAGTTTTAGCTTTAATTTCGTTAGGTATAACAAAATTCACAGGAATTATGTTTGGGTTGCTAATATTTATTCACACGGGAATATTAATATTTGAGTTAGGAGTAGCATTTATCCAAGCCTATATTTTTACTTACCTAATGTTATTATATTGGGAAGAAATTAAATAATCTACTATTAGGTTAAAACACCATAGTTATATAACTATGAATTTAAAAGTAGAACGGGATTCAACTTCTTTGATTCCACAAATCAAAATTTTAAATAAACTACAGTTCCTATTTATACTGTTATTATAATTAAGAAATTTAGAAAATAAGCAAATGATAAAATTTGACCTAATAAAGTGTAAGGGTATTCCACAGGGAGAGCCCCAATTCAGGTTAACAAGGTAAAAATCAAACATTGTAATGACATTAGAGTTTGATAAGTAATTGATATGTGTCTCTTTTCTTTTTTATTTAAGAAAGGGAAAGAAAATAAAATTACAATTCTTATTACTAGAAAGAAAACTCCTCCAATTTTTCTAGGGATTGAACGTAAAATAGCATAAGCAAATAAAAAGTATCACTCTGGTTGAATATGAACTGGTGTAACTATTGGATTAGCTTTAACAAAATTATCACAGTCTATAAACATGTGTGGTTTATATAAACAGACTGTGAGGTAGAAAACACCTCAAAATACGAACCCTATTAAGTCTTTTACTGTAAAATAAGGATGAAAGGTAATTTTATCTCTATTTATTATTAGTCCTAAAGGGTTTGATCTACCAGTATTATGTAAAAATATTAAGTGAATTATAACTATAGTGGAGGAGATTAATGGTAAGGAAAAATGAAAAGTGAAAAATCGAACTAAGGTAGGTTCATTAACTGAAAAGCCTCCTCACAATCATTCTACTATTATTCTTCCTACATATGGAACTGAAGAAATAAGGTTAGTAATTACTGTAGCCCCTCAAAAGGACATTTGACCTCAAGGAAGCACATAACCTAAAAACGCTGTTCCTATAAATATTAAAATTAACAGAACTCCTACACATCAGGTTTCAGTAAAGTGAAAAGACTTATAAAATAAACCTCGTCCAATATGAAGGTAAATGAAAATAAAAAAAAATGTAGCTCCATTAGCATGGAGGTATCGAATTAACCAACCATTATTTACATCTGTGGTAATATGGATTACTCTTTGAAAAGAATTTTCCAATCTGGCAATATAATGTATTGCTAAAAATACACCAGTTACAATTTGAATGCCTAAAAAGACACCTAGGAGTGATCCAAAATTTCATCATAAAGAAATTCTAGAAGGCGTAGGTAATTTAATAATTGAATTTATTTTCCTTACGTATATAAACTAAACTGTTTTATGTTTATTAATAAACAATAAAATCAGTTAAGGAATTCTAATAGAGTGAGCCTCATATATGAATCTTAAATTCATCGCACTAATCTGCCATATTAGAAATTCATTTAACATTTATTTTGTTAAGGTCGTTGTTAATAATTTATCTACTTAATAATTTATTAACATTAACTGTATTTGGAGAATTGGTTTTATTAAACATACCTATAATTAGGTTATCTGTTAAAATTGACAGATATAGAATAATTTTCTTAATAACTATTACAGTTATTTTTTCAAGTGTTTTTTCTTTTGGTCATCATTACATAAGCTCAGATAGAAACAGAAAACGATTTAAAATAATTCTTATTTTGTTTGGTGTTTCAATAGTATTAATAGTGATTTCTGGGGATTTTTTTACTACTTTCATTGCCTGAGATAGGTTAGGAGTTACTTCATTTTTATTAGTTATGTATTATCCTTCTTATAAATCTTTGAATGCAGGTATTTTAGTTTATTCACTAAATCGAGTAGGAGATTGTTTTTTTGTGGTAAATATAGTGATTATTTTAATATTCTCTAGGAAATCGTGATTAATAAGAAGAATTGAATTTTCAAGCTATGCTAGAATTTTACTTATTCTTACAGCTATTACTAAGAGCGCTTTAATTCCTTTTTCTTCTTGACTTCCAGCAGCAATAGAAGCTCCTACTCCTGTTTCTGCTTTAGTCCATTCATCTACTTTAGTAACAGCAGGGATCTACTTACTATTTCGATACCAACATTTATGAATTAGAGATAGATTTATGTGCTTCTTGTTGGTTGGATTATCCTCAAGAACTGCATTTGTAGCAAGATTTATTGCTTTATGTGAATCAGATGTAAAAAAAGTTATTGCTCTTTCTACTTTGAGACAGTTAGGTTTAATTATATTAACATTTTCCTTAGGTTTTATTGAAGTAGGGTTTTTTCACATAATTACACATGCATATTTTAAAGCTTTACTGTTTATAGTGGCAGGATACTTAATTCATTTTTCAAGTGGATTTCAAAGAATATCCAAGTTAACTCTTAATTTTAATTCTCCAAAATTATTTATAATTTATATAGGTTCTCACATAGCTTTATGTGGAATTCCTTTTATATCCGGATTTTATTCCAAGGATATGGTAATTGATGAAATAGTAAAAAATAATTATTCATTAATTTTTTTATTTATAGTTTATTTATCTTTTATACTAACTACATGTTATTGTTTTCGATTACTATGATTTTTTTTAAATAATTCTATAAATTGAGTGAACATGAGAGATGATGGGGATGATTATATTAACACAATGTTTTTAATGTTTATATTATGTTGTGTTTCAGGAAGAGTATACTATTGAATAATAATTCCTCCTGTATATTATGTGGATAATTCGAAATGAATTGTTTTACTATGTTTAACCAGAGCTTTTATTTTCACTTGATTTAATAAAAAGCAATCAATCATCTTGTCTTATTATAAATGAGTAGCTGATAATATATATAAATATTTATTTAGGAATATATTTGTGTTAAGAAAAAATTATGTAAACTCTAGAGATTACTTCTCAATTGTTGGATATTTCCATGAAATTGCAACGAATAAAATTAATTTTATTTCTAAATTTATTAACTACTCAGGTACATTTTTTATGTATTCATTTGATTTGGTTTTAATTTTAACAATTGTATTATTAATAATTTTATAGTAGTAAGAGAAGAGGACTTCATAAGAAAATTTACAGTTTTCCGCTTAATTTCAGCCATCTTACTACTTACCTCATCAATACACACAAATATAAAGATATAATCAAACTACATCTACAAAATGTCAATATCAGATTGCTATTTCAAAACCTACGTGATGTTTATAAGAGAATTGTAAAGCAACCAGGCGGAGTAAAGAAATGTATAGAAAGACAATTCCTAAAATAACATGAATTCCATGAAATCCAGTTATTATAAAGAACAATGATCCATACACTCTGTCATTAATAGAAAAATCACAATTACAATATTCAGTATACTGAAGAGAAGTGAATGCTCCTCCTAAATAAATTGTATACTCTAGAGGTGAACGAACATAACCTTCTATTATTCCTTTAGTTAAAAGGTTATGGTGTCTTCAAGTTAAAGAAATTCCTGAGGAAATTAATGCTAAAGTTCCTAAAAATGGAATTCCTATTGGATCAACAGTTGAAATTCCTTTAGGTGGTCAACCATCAAGATTAATGTCAACTGACACTCTTAAGTGAATTAACCTTCAAAAGAAGGAAATAAAAAAGAATACTTCTGAAGTAATAAACAGAACAATTCCTAATTTTAAACCATCTTGGACTTTTTTAGAGTGATAACCTTCAAGGTATCCCTCATAAATCACATCTCGTATTCAACCAAATATTACTAACATCGTAAATAATAAAGAAATTCCTATTGATCAAGTATTTAATTTATTGAAACAAAGTATTTCTAAAGTAAAAACTATATTAGAAAAAATAGAGAATGATATAAATAAAGGTCAAGGTCTATTAGTTACTAAGTGAAAAGGGAAAGAAAATTTATTCATTATAATAATAATTTTAACTGAAAATTAAATTTAAATTATTTATAATAAACCCACCTTCCGGTAGTTTTACTTTGTTTCGACTTATCTTCGGAGTGACCAAAGAGTGACGGGCAATTTGTGCAAAAAGACTTGCTATATTCATTAAACCATGGTAAGGAATAATTACTAATAAATTCAAATATATTAATTGTTTCAATCTTAATACTTTTATACTATTGAGTTGAGATACATTAATAGCTTACTCATTGCCTCCACTTTTACCTGTCTTATTTATTAACCTTACGATAAACACGTTTTAAAGCTATAGAATAAAGGTTGCTATAAAATCTAAATTTTATTTCAATCAATCTTTTGTAGGTGTTTTCTCAACTTCCTAACGACGGAGGTGGGGAAAGATAGAGTAAGTAAGGTTTTCGGGTGGTTTCGAGTTAGTTAACATACCCCTCTATTCTGTATTCTTAACTGCCATATAATTTAGATCTTAACGGGTTAATATAATCTCCAAATTTTTTTCCTTAAATAACAGGGTATCTAATCCTGGTTTTACCTAAGATTTATTACTATTGATTAATTGACTGATTAATGATATTAAACCAAACATTAATTCTTATTATTCAAATAGTTTACTTATGTAAAATTTGGGGATAATAAACTTGAACCTTATGTTTGACCGTGAGAACTGGCACATAATTATTCAGTTCTTTTATTATAAGTTATATCCACCTTAATTGTATAATTTTATACTTTTCTTTAGAGAATGAATAAATACCTATAATAACGCTTATTATTAGCTAAAATAAAACTTTCTAGTTAAAGTAAAACTATAAAAGTATTCTTTATTTTCAAAATAAAAGTTTTTTTTAAACTATTTACTTTAGAAATTGTAGATTACAATAAAATCTAGTTTCGACCTAGATAAGGCATAATAGCATAATCTATTTTACAATCGTATTATCTCTGATTTACAAGATCAGTGTTTTACTTTAAACTACTAATTGTACTAAAGACTTAATTTAATTTAAAATATTAACTTGTCAAGTTAAAAATGAAACATTTTCAGTCTTTAAATGTATTTTATTAACAACATGATGTTAAATACCACCAGAATTATTGGTAGAAGTTTTTGTCAACATAATATTATCATTTGATCATAACGAATACGGGGAACAATTCCACGAATTACACATACTAAAAATAAGATAAATGTAAATGATAAGAAAGATAATGGTTGATTAAATTGACCTAAAAATATATAAGTAAGAATAAATCTAGAGACGAAAATTATTACATTTTCCCTTAGAAAAATTAAGGTGTAATTTACTCCTCCATACTCAATTCTATATCCTGATACAAGTTCCCTTTCCCCTTCTGCTAAATCAAAAGGCCTTCGACCTAACTCTGCTAATCTTGAGGTAAAGAAAATTAAGAAAAATATCGGACATAAAAGTAAGAAAGATAAGAATTTAAAATTATAAAAAGAATAAAAAGAGTAATCAGACAAAATCAACATAAATCTTAAAAATGAAAATCTTATAATAACTTCATAAGAAATTGATTGGGCAATAGATCGTATTCTTCCAATTATAGCATATTTTGAATTTGATGACCATCCTGAAATTAAAATTCCATACACCCCTATTCCCATTAACAAGACAATTGTAATAATTGAATACTTATTTGAAAAAATTACTCTATATAAAGGAAAAGTTCATCAACAAGTTAATGAAATAGTAAATATAACCAAAGGGGATATATAATATAGCAAACTATTTCTTCATGGGATGGGAGAGTCATCCTTACAAACCAATTTAATTGCATCAGCAAAAGGTTGTAAGATTCCGTTAACAATAACTTTGTTTGGCCCTTTTCGATAGTGAACATATCTTAAAATTTTTCGTTCAAATAAAGAGAAAAAAGCAACTGCTAGCATAATTATTAAGATTATAATTAACATTTGAGTGTATATTAATAAAAAGTTAACAATTTCTATAGTATTTTTTTTCAATAAAATCGACATAAAGTATTTTTGCCTTTGAACGGCGAAGGTTTTATTAACCTACGACTTTAGGGTAAAATTGCCTTGCGGACCTTCTTATCGTAAGTAAGACGTTCATTAAACTTCAATTTTATAGTTTCACTGTCAATCCAATATAAAAATTTCGAAAGTGTTAAAAAGATAGGCTACATTAAGCTTATAGGCTCATAACCTATAGATAAAGTTATCATAACTTTTCTTTTTATAAAAATGTTTAAATCACTTAATTGTAATTAATAGTTTTGAAATATGTTTATTTATATTATTATACCATGTTTAAACAGAAAATAGTTTATATCAAAACAATAAATTTGGAATTTATAGAATAAAATTTCTGATTGGCAAGTGGTTTTTCAACCTTATTTAAGTTCTAAGCTTAATTCATTAAATATGATAACCTGCTACTTACCTTCAACAGCAACAGCAGGTATTAAAACTGCTGCTACAGGAGGTAAACCATTAAATCACTCTAAATACCCATTTGAAAAAGGGAAAAATAAGTAAATATTTAGAGTAATTAATCTTTCTAAAATTAGATAAAATAATATTAATAATCTAATAGTAGTAAAAAATGAACCTCTCCTTGATAAGAAATTTCATGATATATATCTATCAGGGTAGTCAACATATCGTCGAGGTATTCCACCCAAACCTAAAAAATGTTGTGGGAAAAAAGTCAAATTTACCCCTACGAAAACTAATAAGAATTGAATTTTTAATCAAAACGGATTAAATGAAATCCCAAGGAGCAGTGGGTGTCAAAAAATAAATCCTCCACAAATTGCAAATACCGCTCCTATTGAAAGAACATAATGAAAATGGGCTACTACATAATAAGTATCATGAAGAATTAAGTCAATTGATGAATTAGCTAAGATAATTCCAGTTAATCCTCCAATGGTAAATAAAAACAGAAATCCAATTCTTCAAAAAGTATCAGGACTGTAATTTAGTTTTCTTCCGTATATAGTGGACACTCATCTAAAAATTTTAACTCCTGTTGGAATGGCAATAACTATAGTGGCGGAAGTAAAGTAAGCACGGGTATCAACATCAAGTCCAACAGTAAACATGTGGTGGGCCCACACAATAAACCCTAATAAACCGATAGATATTATTGCATAAACTATACCTAATATCCCAAAACTTTCTTTTTTTCCTCTTTGTTGAATAATTATATGGGAAATAATTCCAAATCCTGGAAGAATTAGAATATATACTTCAGGATGACCAAAGAATCAAAATAAATGTTGATATAAAATTGGATCTCCACCCCCTAATGGGTCAAAGAATCTTGTGTTGAAATTTCGATCAGTAAGTAATATTGTAATCCCACCAGCTAACACTGGTAACGATAATAATAGTAAAATAGCTGTAATAATTACAGCTCAGTTAAATAAATTAAGAAGAGTTAAATTGTGTTGCACTATGTTTATATTTATTAATGTACAAATGAAATTAATTGCTCCTATGATTGATCTTACTCCAGCAATGTGAAGGGAGAAAATGGCAAAATCTACTGAACAGTCAGGATGGCCTGTTCGCCTTGACAAAGGAGGGTAAACTGTTCACCCAGTTCCTACACCATCTCCTATCACTCTTCTAATAATTAAAAAAAATAAAGAAAATGGGAGAAGTCAAAATCTTATATTATTTATTCGAGGAAAAGCCATATCTGGAGCCCCGATTATTAAAGGGCATAATCAATTAGCAAAACCTCCAATTAAAATAGGTATAACTATAAAAAAGATTATTAAAAAGGCATGTGATGTAACTGTAACATTAAAAAAGGTTAAATAATTTGATCTTGAATTTACTGGTATTGGGGAAGTTAATTGTAAACGGATAATTATTCTTATAGAAAACCCTAGTAACCCTCTAATAATACCAAAAATAAAATACAACGTACCAATGTCTTTGTGATCCGTCGAAAGGAATCAACGTTTAATCTTCTTTTATTCAGTTGAAGAATCTTTCTTCATCAACACACTCAATACACGTTGGTATAAAGGAATGAAGATTTCCACATATTTCTGAACATTCACCATAATATAAACCTACACGTAATAAATCCAAGTGGGTTTGGTTTAAACGTCCTGGAACAGCATCAACTTTTACTCCAGCTGAAGGGATAGCCCAAGAGTGAATTACATCCGTAGAAGAAACTAAAACTCGTACTTCTGTGTTTACTGGTAGAATTAGTCGATTATCTACGTCTAATAAACGGAAAGTATCTTCTTGTTCACCATCATTAATTATGTAGGAATCTATATCAATTGATTTGAAATTTATTTCTCCTTGAAAATCAACGTACTCATATGATCAATACCATTGATGACCTATAACCTTAACAGTTAATATTGGATTAAACCCTTCATCCCTTATGTATAAAGCACCTAAAGAAGGAAGAGCAATTAAACCTAAAATTACTGCTGGAAGGACTGTTCAAAAGAATTCTAATTTTTCTTGATGTGTAGCAAATTTATCCACTATTTCGTTAGTTATGATTACTAATAAAAAGTAAAAAACAACTCTCAGGATCATAATAATAAAAAATATAACGTGGTCATGAATAAAGATAATTTCCTCTATAATTGTTCTAGAGGGGTCTTGTACAGACATATTAGGTTGGTAGTTAAT